AACGACGTTTAGAAGGGATATAATGAAATTCCTTGATTGGCTCTTCCCAGAGGAACGATCTATTTTATTTGATTGATGGATCCAATATTCTAATGAATTCAAAAAGAGAGTGTTCTTATTCGAACCGCCTTGTGATCTTCAACCAATTATGTGCTTCAATATAATTCCCTGGAGTAAGCGCTATAGCTTGTTTCCAATATTCAGCAGCTTGATCGGACCAAGCCTCCGCAATTTCAGAATCTCCTTGTCGAATGGCCTGTTCTCCCCGGTCGGAATAGGAAGGTCCATTCCTTCCCTTAGAACCGTACTTGAGAGTTTCCTACCTCATACGGCTCAGCAGTCAATTCTTTTGGTGTCCCATTTTAATCTACCATATCTAAATGATTGACAAGAAATGTCAATCTATCCCCTTTTCTCGGGTTAACCAGAAAGGTTAATTACATGAGTTTCAAACTTGAACATTGATCAATAATCAGTTTTCTCTTTTCTCCCACCTTCAGAAGAACATAGGTATCCCCTCCTATCGTTAGAATTTTCTGAAAGGTAACTATCTCGGCTTCATATAGAAATTCATATAGAATCTTTGAAAAGGACTTTCTTTCCTCCAGAAGAAAGAAAGGACTTACTGTCTTTGGGATCTGATGCCGCACCGCTGCTCAATACCTTAGTAGATCGACTCTATTACATAAGTGGATTCCTAACTTTTGTCTCATGACATTAAGTAAGCATAAGCAGTTCTTATTGTATCGGCCTCAAAACTTCACTAATTGATCTTTACGGTGCTTCCTCTATCAATTAGATCCTTTATCCATAGAATCTAGTATATAGGCCGTACTTATTTCTTCCTATTTCGGCTCATATGAAGTCTCTTTCTTTGCTACAGCTGATAAAAATCGTTGCTTTTGACAATGCATATGTAGAAAGCCGTTTTGTTTCTAGTATTTACTAGAAGATTTGATCTTTCTTTCCTTCTTTCTATAGTGGAGATAGTCGCACGTAATGACAGATCACGGCCATATTATTAAAAGCTTGTGGTAAGAATGGATTTCGTTCGAGTGCCCGGAAATAATATTCCAAAGCCTTCGTATGTTCTCCGTTGCTTGTGTGGATAAGTCCTATGTTATAGAGTATATAACTTCGATCATAGGGATCAATTTCTGGTCGCGTAGCTTCATAATAATTTTGTAAAGCTTCCGCATAATTTCCTTCGGATTGAGCCGACATCCGTTACGGTCGTTCAGTTCATTCTATTCAAAGAATCTCCGTTCCAGAACCGTACGCGAGATTTTCATCTCATACGGCTCCTCCCTTCTGTGCATAGTAATAAGGGGAGAATAGTCCATGGAATCAAAAAAGATTGAAATACTCTTATTATGAACTGAAAGGGGCTGGTCTTTTTACAAGAAATCTCTAGCTAGCCTTACTGCAAGAGGTTTGTCTTTTCTTAACACCAAGGGTGTTGTTGCTAGGTCGAAATGGTAACTCCAACAATTTCTTTGTCCTCAACGCCCTCTATTCTATTTCCAGGAATTAGTCACTTCAACGATCTTCGATGGTTATACGGGTATCCAAAGTACGAACGAGATGGGTGTTTGTTGTCCCAACCATTCTTCTCAGTCCCGATCCCGATAAGGAAAGGGGGTAATTTATAACAAAGTTTTCGTGTTGTTGATTCCTAGGTGTAGTGTTTCTTCCCCTATGCGGCCTATTGGTACTAGTGTAATAGTATTGACCTGCAATACAAAACCTATAGGTGTAACCTTTCGCTCAATACTAGAATCGACAATTGAAGCATCTGAGGCTGCATCAATCGGGGATACACGACAGAAGGAATTGGAATTGTTCTATCTCCAAACTAACTTCACCTTCATCAAGCGTAGGTTTTTTTCAAGAATCTTTTTTCTTTGTATCCCGAATCATGTCTCTTTCTCATAAGACTGAGATCGGTAAATAAAGAAAAAAATCAAATCGCACCATCTCTGTAATAGGTAAATGCCTCCCTTTCTCTTGAAGTTGTCGGAATTATTCGTAATAAGATATTGGCTACAATTGAAGAGGTTTTATCAAAAAAATTTCCATTTATCCGAGATCTAGGCATAGTTAACAATCCATTCGAGAATTCTTCTCATTACCCTTCGAGGGAAAATGATTCCACAAACAAAGGAATTGTACAGTACGAAATCACATAAAAACAGACTAATTCAAAAAAAAAAAATGTGGACCTTCCACTCAAATTGTCCCTTTTGGACAGGGATAGATAGGAAATATTTGAATCCTATTGGATTTCATTCCAATTGAGTAGTATACCCTTTATTACTACTATATTTATCGAAGTTGAGGAATCAAGGAATTTTTCCTACAGATTCTGAGAATTCGATAAGTTTTTTTATCCCTCGAGTCTTCGAAGATCTTTCTTTGCTTTGAAGAAAAGTTTTCTATTGAGAATTTCATTAATCGGTCGTACCTGTATTGGAGTAATATGAATGACTCGATATTCACTCGGTTTCTGGGCAAGAATCCTAAGATTCTGTAGGAGAGATGGCCGAGTGGTTCAAGGCGTAGCATTGGAACTGCTATGTAGACTTTTGTTTACCGAGGGTTCGAATCCCTCTCTTTCCGTACCTTCACCTAATTCACCAGGGTTACCAACCGCAATGTATTAAATCAAAGAACAATTATTGATATCATTATTCCAAGAGTAAGACCCTTATTTGATAGAGATTCTTCCTAACTAATTACTGCGGTACGGAAATACCAATACCGACCAGAAAAGAAAGAGATGAAAATCTCACTACCGACCCTTTTGTGATATGTGAATGGGAGAAAAATCCGGATGAAACCCCCCTTTTACTTGACTTTTGCGAAAAAGGGGGGGACAAAATTGTCCGAAGCTTTGTTATTTTAGTTAGGTTTAGGTCTGACGGGAATAATATTCTACGACTAGTAACTCTTTGATTTTCAAACCGACCCATTTCCTATCTATTATTCGATTTACTAATCCTTTATATTGGGATGAGTGAAAAGTCAAATGTTTTGTCAATTTCTTGCGGGGGGATGAATCAATATGATTTTGAATCAGAGCTCTGGATCTTTGTTCATCCCTCGTAGTAATAATATCTCGGGGTTTGCAGCGATAACTCGGGATATCTACTATACGACCATTAACTAAAATATGTCTATGGTTAACTAATTGCCTGGCCCCAGGAATGGTCGAAGCCATACCCAACCGAAAAAGGATGTTATCCAAACGCATCTCAAGTAGTTGTAGTAAAACCCGACCCGTTGACCCTTTAGTTTTTCCAGCAATATGAACATATCTAAGTAATTGTCGCTCTGTCAGACCATAATGAAAACGCAATTTTTGTTTTTCTTGTAGACGAATACAATATTGAGATTTTTTCCTGAAACGCGATTTCTTTCTTCTAAGATGACTTCCGGGTCTAGGTCTTTTACTAGTTAGTCCCGGTAAAGCCCCCAGACGGCGTATTTTTTTGAAACGAGGTCCTCGGTAACGAGACATAAAGACTCCTTTTTTCTTTTTTTTTTTTGAAATTTTATTTTATAAAATAAACCTAGATTCAGGCTGAACTAAACGATAAACGAAGATAAATCTACTGAAGTGAAATACTACAAAGAAGAATGAGATGAATTGGATCAATATCTGGATTGCTTTGTATCTATGTATATATACATATGTATATATATACATTTAAGGAGGAAGTTAAAGATCCTTTTCTTGATTTGTTCTGTAGAGATTTAACTACCCCAATCCGTTTTTTATTCATAGTTGGAAGTTCCCGCGACATAATAGATCGGTGATCTTGTAAAAGAAAAAAGGTAGGAGTCTTTTCAATATTCCTTGAGATCAAGGAAACACTATCAATCATGGAAAAAATCGGACAAATAGAGAAAAGCCGGCTATCGGAGTCGAACCGATGACCATCGCATTACAAATGCGATGCTCTAACCTCTGAGCTAAGCGGGCTCGCATAACAGAAACAGTGCATAGGAATTCGGTAAACTACCAGGACCCTTACTATCATTAATTCTTAATAATCATCATTAAGTATTAACTAAACTACTAGTGACTTAACTACTATTAACTATGAGATTATGAATAGTCAATTCATATGAATTTTATAGAATTCTATGAAATCCAATATGGTCAATTAATATTATAAGAAGCTTCTCATATAGTTTCTATATCTTATAGAGTTAAGAATCGATATAAAATATCTATTTAAGAATGGATGAAAGATGATATCTATATACTAATATTAGTATTAGAAACTTCTATTTCTTTTCGATTTCGAATTTCTTTCCTTTTGAATTGAATTCAAAATGCAAAATCAAATATTAGACTCTAACTATATTAGTTAGAATTAGTTCTAGCGGATTCTATATTCTAATTCTATTCGAATTAGAGCGAATCGTCCTAAGGAAAGGATAAGATACAATCCGGATCATAATGAGATCTTCCCACGATTTCATTCGGAAAGAGGGGAGATAGAACGAAGAAAAAAAAGAAGAATCAATATCGACCGTTCCAGTATTCCAAATCGAGCAGGAAAAATGAGAGGGGGAGAGACATGTATATGTGGGATATATCCATCCATATTGAATTGCGGATACATCAATGATAGAATCATTTCTGATTGGACCAGGTTCCCCGATAGAGATGAAAGAAGATGGGTAAGAAATAGAAGCAGACACTGATTTGATATAGAAATCAGTATCTAATGAATTCAATGGTTCCAACATAAATGAAATAAAATAGGGGGATCACAATGATTTCTCGGCGGGGATATGGCGGAATTGGTAGACGCTACGGACTTGATTGGATTGAGCCTTGGTATGGAAACCTACTAAGTGAGAACTTCCAAATTCAGAGAAACCCTGGAATTAAAAATGGGCAATCCTGAGCCAAATCCTGTGTTCAGAAAACAAGGTTCAGAAAGCGAGAATCAAAAACAGAAAAAGGATAGGTGCAGAGACTCAAT